TCGCAATTCCAAGAAATTATCTCTTCTACCAAAACCTTTACTGAGGAGGCAGAAGCCCTTTTAAAAGAAGCTATTCAAGAACAGATGGAACGCTTTCTACTTCAGGAACAAGCATAAAGAAATTGATCCCTCTTAAATTTTTATAATTTATAATAATAATGTATTGTAAAATTTATACATTATATTTATTTTATTTATATTATATATATGAAATTATATATATGAAAATATATGAAAAAATATAATAATATATATGAAAAAACGACCTTTCTTACTATCGATATATAAAAAAAACATATGGAAAAAATTGCGTCCAATAGGATTTGAACCTATACCAAAGGTTTAGAAGACCTCTGTCCTATCCATTAGACAATGGACGCTTTTCATTTCATTCCGACCATTCCTATTTTTTTGCGTTTTACTATTTTCTTGTTCTGAAAAAAGAATCGGATTGTATGTGAGATGATATTATTTTTTGAATTGTATATTCAACGCAATAACGACGTATTAATTATTATAGAATAGAGCGGAGCGGGTAGCGGGAATCGAACCCGCATCGTTAGCTTGGAAGGCTAGGGGTTATAGTCGACGCTAGTTTTTCGTCTCTAATTCAAAACCGAACATGAAACTTTGGTTTCATTCGGCTCCTTTATGGAAAATGGAGGAATTCCCAGAAACAAATTTAAGGCGGGAACTAAAAAAAATTCACCCATAACATCTATGTCAGCTTTTTCTATGAATGGATTAAATTCAAAAAAACTTGCTTTCTAGATGATCCTTTTAGAAGAAGAGATTCAAACAATCTTTCTAGTTACTTCGTTCTCTATTTCTAGTTGAGATAATCTTAAGGAAAAGTTTTTTGTTTCCACCGAGCTACAAGAAATATGTTGATTGAAGCCTCTAGTAAACTAAAGTCATCATTTAATAGAATAGCCATTTTGCCTCGCTTTCCTTAAAAAAAAAAAAAAGAGGAAGATTTAGTTACGATTAGAAACCCTTTTTATATCTTTATCCATGGATTTCTTACTTATACTCATTCAATTGGAAATAGTGGTCCAATAAAAAAAAATTCATGTTTCGTAATTTCATAATCCAACATTTATAGTTTTAATTTACTTTTGGATACAAATTGCGAGAATGTATAATTGTCTTCAAATTTGGCATTGAAGGTAAGGGATTAATTCCTTTTTCAAAATAAAGTTTATGACCAGAATACTAATCAAACCGGGGGACCCCTTAACTATTAAAGGGTTATATAGAACGAATCACACTTTTACCACTAAACTATACCCGCTACAGTTCAATTATTGTATCGAAATATCACTTTTGTCGAACACCGAATAAATAAAAAAAGGGCCTGGCGAAGTACTGATTAGGCCAGGCCGCGGGAATAAAAAAATTTTTTCGGTCGAAAAGGTCTTTCTTTATATATAATTATTATTATTATTCTTATACTTATTCTTATTATATTATTATATATATATTATTATATACTTATTCTTATTATATTATTATATATATATAATATATAATAGTCTATATATAATATATAATAGTCAAATTGAATCTTTCTTTTTTTTTTATACAACTGATTGGAATTTCATCTAAAACTTGTACTTGCTATTGTACTCTTGTATGACACAATAACAACTTGTATATTTTGTATACATATATTATTGTTATATTATATATTATATTAACATTATATTATCTAAACGTTATTGTTATTTATATATAGAATATTATTATTATTATATTATATAAATTATATAAATAACAATATTATATAAATAACAATTTTTTTTAGTTATTTAAAATTCGATTTTATTACAATTACATATTTTTTTACTTTTACATAAAAAAAAAAATAAATATAAATAAATATAAAATATATAATTATTTTATAATAATAATTTTTTTTTTTTAATATTTTTTATTTTATTTGATATTTTATTTTATTTGTAAGGGGGAGAGATGGCTGAGTGGACGAAAGCGTCGGATTGCTAATCCGTTGTACGAGTTATTCGTACCGAGGGTTCGAATCCCTCTCTTTCCGTGTTCCAGTTACATTTACATTTTACATTGATCATTATTATAGATATATTTTTTCGTTCTAATTTATTTTAAATTAGAATTCGACATTTTTTTTTAATTTAAATATTTGCATTTTTTTTTTAATTTAAACTTCGAAAAAAAAAGAGATGAAAAATAAATAAAAAAAACCTTTTGTTAATCTTCGCGCCCAGGATTACGCCCCGGATCATTAGATAAGAATCCGAAAATAAAGAGAGAAACAAAGAATATCACTACTGTGTAAACAAAGAGTTTGAGAGTAAGCATTAAAAATCTCCAAGAGTTTTTTTTTTAGATTTAGATATTAGATTTAGATAATAAATTCCCTATTTTTATACCACATATCATATCCTATAATTTTTTATTTGGTTTGACGCCGAAAGGCATTTTTTTTTATATTTATATTTCGTAATATATATAAATAAGAAATAAAAAAGTAAATAAGAAATAAAAAAGAAAGTTATTATTATCTTATCTATTATTGTCTTACTTATCAATAATTTTTTATACTCATTTGTTGATATTCTGGAGGATCACAATAAGGTTTGTTCAGTTATCGAAAAAAAGAGTTAGAATGGAAAACGAGATAATGTGGATTGTGTCAATCCAATAATTTTTATTTAATATTTTAATTTTAAATTTTTTAAAGGCTCATATTGTAAGACTTTTTTTGGTAATTATTGAGTATTAGAATAGAATCCTCTTTCTCGAAAAAAAGCATTCATTTTTATAGGATAACATTTTTATAGGATAAGATGAAAGAGCTTATCGAAAACTTACAGCAGCTTGCCAAACGAAGGCTAAGAGAAAAAAAAGTAGAGGTATGACTGGCATAAAATCGACAATTGGACTCAAAAAAGCATAGGCCTCCGGTAATTTGGCAAAGAAACAACTACTCGAATAAAGAGCACAATTAAGACCGATCAAACTAAAGATATTAAGCATAACAGATTGTTTTTAAAAAAATTGTATTTTGATTGAGTTATTGATAGAAAAAAATCGTTCGTTTTTTGAACTTACTCACTCAATCAAAAAACCTTCCATTCTCAATAGAGAATAGAAGAAATTCTACTTTCATATTTCATATAATATCTTAATGGAATTATTGGTAATGATCAATAAATTCATTTTTTCTATGTCTACATGTGTCGAAGTTAAAATACTAACCAACAGAATCTAATTGATTCTTTAGATAGTTGGGCTGGAATTGACGAACAATCAACAACAATATTAGTTTTTATTAGTATAGAAATCGAAGTGGGGCGTGGCCAAGCGGTAAGGCATCGGGTTTTGGTCCCGCTATTCGGAGGTTCGAATCCTTCCGTCCCAGAGCCTATATTAATTTTAGTTAATAATAAGAAAAAAAGTAATTTTAGTTAATATAATTTTAGTTAATAATTTTAGTTAATAATAAGAAAAAAACTTTTTTTTTTTATTTTTCTAAAGTTTCTAAGGTGTAAGATTGGCTAGAGTTTGACTCTTTTGTCTAACGATTAGAATAACAAAAATTAGATCTTTTTCACATATTCCACAACTTCACAATGATACGGGCTCAAATGACACGCAACTAAAGGCGCATCCGTTGGGTATTGAGGCACGATGGGGTTATAGATTACAGAAATTTTAATTATAAAAAAGTTGTGCCTTTACCTATCCTATATCCATCCTCTATATATGCTATAAGAATATATAATATATAATATAATATAGAATATAGAAAAAAATATTCATCTAAAATTATAGAAGGAAGTTAGGTCTTTTTTGTTCATCCCCAGAAAACTAATCCCCAGAAAACTAATGGATTTATCTCTCTTAGCTTATCTCTTAGGGATATCGTCTTATTGTCAATTTAAATTCTTTGTAATTTGTATCAAAAATGTTAATTAAGAAATAAAAAAATTAGAAAAAAGAACAGTACTAAAATAAAAAAGTGTAAGATATATTAGTATCTAATCTATGTAACAACTGTCTTAACTGTGAACCAATGACTATTCATGATTCGATAATTGAATCAACCGCAAACCGGTTCCAAATTCGAGGAATGTTATGGTAAAACTTCGTTTGAAACGATGTGGTAGAAAGCAACGTGCGACTTGAAGGACATGATCTGTTGTGGATTCTTATATCCATCATTCTATAATAAAGGATGCTCTTAACTCGACATCTTTTTCTCTGTTTCACTCGAACCCGGTTTGTTGGGGTGTAATGGAATATGATGGAGCTCGAGTAGAAAGTATTGAGCTATTTCTCAAGAGAGAGGGGTCTAGGGTTAGTGTTAATCAAAAGAATAAGTTGGAACAACTTCGTAAGTTATCTTTGACAGAAAAATCGAAAGGATCAAAATAAAGCCAATTTTGAACCCCCCGGGACATTTTGATAAACTTTTTTAATTAATTTGATTTAATTTATATATATCGTGATCGTGCGGAAATCCCTCGTTCATATGATTAGATTCTTTGATAGAAATAAATAACAAAAAGGTATGTTGCTGCCATTTTTGAAAGGATTAAAAATCAACGAAGTAATGTCTAAACCCAATGATTCAAAAAACAAGATAAAGGCTTCCGGAACAAGGAAAGACTCTTTTTAATTGTCGCAACAATTGATTGGGATCAATTCAAATCGATGTTAAATGAGACAAAACTAAAGGGTATTTTAGACTGCTCAATAAATGATAAATGCTAAAGGATTTTTTTATTTTGGGCTCCTTGAAACCTATCCAACTTGAGTTATGAGTATACAAATGATTTTTTTGAGGAAAGAAAAGAAAGGGCTTAATTTTAATTCATTTGAGGATTGAGGATTTTATAGACTTTTTGATTGGTCATTCTAATTTATACATACATTTTATTTTAATCATTTTTTCTCGAGCCGTACGAGGAGAAAACTTCCTATACGTTTCCAAGGGGGGTTAAATCTATCCCAATGAGCCGTCTATCGAATCGTTGCAATTGATGTTCGGTCCCGAAGAGAGGGAAGAGATCTGCAGAAAGTAGGTTTTTATGATCCGATAAAAAATCAAACTTATTTAAATGTTCCTGCTATTCTAGATTTTATTCAAAAAGGCGCTCAACCTACAGAAACTGTTTATGATATTTTAAAGAGGGCGGAGGTTTTTAAAGAATTTGGATTTAAGCAAACGAAGTTCAATTAATGAATAATAAATTTTTTTTTTTTATATAAAAACGAAAGATAATGAGGTTGTAATTTGGTAGAACTTTTTTAGTCCTGTACTTTTTTTGTAGTGCCAATCCAACAAACATTTTCCTCCATATTTTTCATTTTTTTCTATTTAGAGTTCACAATTTCTATTATATTTATCGTATAATAGAATTGGATTTTATTTGAATTTGAGTACATTAACATTATTCAATTGAAATTGAAAGTAAGATAAAAAATAAAATGGAATTTATTGTAATTGTATTTTCTTTTTCATTCATGTTGACAAGAATGTATTGAACAAATATAATTCAATTGTGAAATAAAAAAATGAAATGGTTTTTTATGTCTTCTGCCCAATATTTTGATTCAAGGATTCGTTAAATTTGTTTCGATCTAACAATGTCATTTTTGGATCTAAAAATGTAGATTATTTGTCTAGCAAATTTTTTATTCAAGAATCTCTGATATTGGTGTTTGTTTTTATGTTCGTAACGGAAATAAACTCAAAATTTTTTGCGATTTCTTGCTAATTCAACGTTTTGATTCCAATCCTATTTTATTTATTTCGATTGTATCTACATAACATAGCTATTTTGGGGGTTGCTAACTCAACGGTAGAGTACTCGGCTTTTAAGTGCGGCTAAGATCTTTTACATATTTGGATGAAGTAAGGAATTCGTCTACACCATCGGTAGAGTTTATACGACCACGACTGATCCGGAAAGGAAATTTATGGAAAAAAGAGCATGTCGTATCAATAAAGAATTTTGAACCTATTTCATTCTTATCAAAGCAGTACAAAACTTTATTTGATTTCTTGGAAGGAAATGCAATGAATTCACTGTTGGGTCGATTGAATAAATGGATCGAACCCTATCCTTATGGGTTCTAATTTTGTGGAAAGAATAAGCAACGAGCTTATCTTCGTAATTTGAATGATTACCCGATCTAATTAGACGTTAAAAAAACTTAGTGCCTGATACGGGAAAGGATTATCCCACGTGTGGATTTTCTTTTTTAGTGAATCCTAACTATTAAACTCCCCATTCTCCATATGAAGTATGAAGATGGACATGAATGTGTAGAAGAAACAGTATATTGATAAAGATTTTCCAAAATCAAAAGAGCGATTGGGTTGAAAAAATAAAGGATTTCTAACCAACGTTTTATGTTATTTCTTAATAACACAAAAAAATTAGATGGAAAAAATAGAGAGTCCGCTGATGAATTTACCGAGGTATCTATAAAAAAAATACCTTGTTTTGACTGTATCGCACTATGTATCATTTGATAACTTAAGAATCCCCCATTTTTTTTACTTTGAGTTTTAGGTCTGGTTTTAAATGGAAGAATTCCAAGGATATATAGAACTAAAGGGGTCTTGGCAACACAACTTTTTCTATCCACTTATCTTTCAGGAATATATTTTTTCGTTTGCATATGGTCATGATTTAAATAAATCTATTTTGTTGGAAACTTCAGGTAATAGGAAATATAGTTTACTAATTGTGAAACGTTTAATTACTCGAATGTATCAACAGAATCATTTGAGTCTTTCGTCTAACGATTCTAACCAAAATGACTTTTGGGGGCACAAACGCAATTTTTATTCGCAAATGATATCAGAAGGATTTTCAGTCATTGTGGAAATTCCATTTTATCTTCTATTAATAGCTTCTATAGAGAAACAAAAAATAGTTAAATCTCATAATTTGCGATCAATTCATTCAATATTTCCTTTTTTAGAGGACAAATTTTTACATTTTAATTCTGTGTTAGATATATTACTACCTTACCCCGCCCATCTAGAAATCTTGGTTCAAACCCTTCGGTACTGGGTAAGAGATGCCTCGTCTTTGCATTTATTACGATTTTTTTTTTATGAGTATCATAATCATAATTGGAATAGTTTTTTTATTCAAAAAAAATCCATTTCTTTTTTTTTTTTGAGTAATCAAAGATTATTCTTGTTCTTGTATAATTTCCATGTATGTGAATACGAATCTATTTTCTTTTTTCTTTGCAACCAATCCTCTCATTTAAGATCAACATCTTATAGAGCCCTCCTTGAACGCACTTTTTTCTACGGAAAATTAGAATATTTAGTAAAACTTTTTACTAAGGATTTTGCCGTTATCTTATGGCTTTTTACGGATCCTTCCCCGCATTCTGTTAGGTATAAAGGAAAATCCATTCTGGTCTCAAAAGGGACATTCTTTTTGATGTATAAATGGAAATTTTACCTTATTCATTTCTGGCAATGTT